TGGTCTTCCTGAACAGGCCTTTTATTTGGTAGGTAACATCGATGAAGTTACTGCGAAGGCTACAAACTTAGAAATGGAGAACAAGAACAAATGACCTTAAATCTTTGTGTACTGACCCCTAATCGAATTGTTTGGGATTCAGAAGTGAAAGAAATCATTTTATCTACTAATAGTGGACAAATTGGCGTATTACCAAATCACGCGCCTATTGCCACAGCTGTAGATATAGGTATTTTGAGAATACGCTTTAACGACCAATGGTTAACGATGGCTCTGATGGGTGGTTTTGCTAGAATAGGTAATAATGAGATCACTATTTTAGTAAATGATGCGGAGAAGAGTAGTGACATTGATCCCCAAGAAGCTCAGCAAACTCTTGAAATAGCGGAAGCTAACTTGAGGAAAGCTGAAAGCAAGAGACAAACAATTGAGGCAAATCTAGCTCTCAGACGAGCTAGGACACGAGTAGAGGTTATCAATGTGAGTTCGTAACTAGTTTGTGCGCCCGAATAGAATAATCCAAAGAATTTCTGTTTATATCCCCTATTTTGATTTGGATTCTGCCAATTGAATATAATCAAATACAATTAAGTGGAATCAGATTCTGATGGAAAGAAAAGAGTTTCAGTTTCAACTCGAAAATCAAATCGAATAGGATAGAACAGATACAAAATCAATAAAAGAGGGTGAGTAGAAAACTTATTAGATACTATTGGCCGTGGTATCTAATAAGTTCTACCTACTATTGGATTTGAACCAATGACTCCCGCCGTATGAAAGCAATACTCTAACCACTGAGTTAAGTAGGCCATTTAGCATTATAATGAGAAACAAAAAGGGACCCATCACATCACATTGATGGATTATAAATGCAATATGACTTCTAAGCAATACCAACCAAAAAGACAAAAGAGATATGATATTGGATCATGTAATATTCATCTTGACAAGAAATTATCTACATAATATGATAAAATATGTATCAGAAGCACAAGGGCTATAGCTCAGTTAGGTAGAGCACCTCGTTTACACGCGCGCCAATGTTTTTCAGAGGAGTCCACCATACAATCAAAAGAATTGATCTTTTTGATAAATCAATGTCTGACTCCATGACTTTTAGGGAACAAAACAAGAGAACAATAGCCTGACAAAGGGTTCGGTCCGATTCAGGTGACTTTTTAGGAACCAACTAGAATCCACCATTGATTTGAGATATTGATAAGGTGAATACCTAGTCTATTCAATGCTAGGCATAATGAGTATAAGGACCTCAAAAATTCTCTTTTCGTCCTATGAACCTTAAGGCGTATGAAGTTTCATATTTGATTCTTTAATCAGGATGATAGAGACTCCATTTAACTTAGGTTGATCTAGGCCAGAAGCAGACCTACGTCAGGATAACCTTTCTTTGAAACACTTTGGTAGTGCTCCTATATCATAATCCAAATAATGAATCAGAGCACATGGAACCATTTCCTTATTTTTCTGTCAAGAAAAAATATGGTAGACTAACTGATATTTATATCAGTTAATGAAAGAGCCCAATGCAAAAAAAATGCACGTTGGGTCTTTGAAAGAGTTCGAATCATTTTGATAAGAATCAGTTCGATCTGTTTTACCGAGAAGGTCTACGGTTCGAGTCCGTATAGCCCTATAACTAGAATAATAATAAAAAAATGGAAATACAGAAATACATCAAAGAAAAAAGCAAAAGTTGTATAGTTTTCATTTCCTCATTATTTTATTGTATTTTTTGTTATTTGTAACCGGACGCTCGTGATTGCTTGCTTCATCGAAATCAAATCATTCCCATAACATAAGCTTTCTCGTATGGGGCTCGTTCCGAGCAGAACATCAAACTGAATGAAAACAAAAGCACATTTCAATGGCAATGGATTTAATCCCTATTTTTTCTAATCTCGGATAAACAAACCCATTTTTCTTCAGTACAGTAATTCAAAATCGTGAATTACATATGAATTTTCTTCTTTTACTGTCCACAATCAAAGAAGTGATATTTCCTTTCTTTGGTATACCCACCCACTCTTGGTGGATTTGTGGAGTCAAAATCATGACATGAATCCGGTTAAAAACTCCAATCTAACCCAACTCAAATCGACTAGTAAGTCCCATTGATATAGGAACGGATTACTGTATTTGTTGATACATCAGGATTTGAAAAACGAAGATCTTTTCATAAACATATTCTAAAATATATAGAATATATATAAAATAGAATCAAAATAGATTGAATCCCTTTTATTTAGAAAAAGAAAAAAGAAAAGTGAAAAGTCCGAAGCAAGGTGAAAACAAAAGGGTTTTATTTGTTTTATTTGTATAAGAGATTTATACTAGATTGAAATAAAATCTAAGGAAGTGTAATGAAAATAGGATTCCAATCGAGAAATCTTAAAATGAGACATCACAGTAAACAAACGAAACTATGTGGTTCGATCAAAATAAAATGCATTGGTGTTTTGACTAACCAGTTATCGATGAC